ATGACGAAGAAGAAGAGTTAACCGCGGAGCGTGGTATTCGTTCACGAAAAGCCAAACGTATGGTAATTTTTAATGAAAATGAAAAAAATCCGAATACTATTGATGATACTATTATTAATCGTAATCCAGAAGACGAGGTAGCTTTTATACGTTATTTGGAACAATCCGATTTTCGCCGAGATATAATCAAAGGAGCCATGCGTGCTCAAAGACGTAAAACAGTTACTTGGAAAGTGTTTCAACCAAATGTGCATTCACCGCTTTTTTTGGACAGAGTAGACATAGACAAAACTTTTTTTTTTTCTTTTGATATCTCCAGAATGCTTAATCCAATTTTTAGGAATTGGATGGAGGAGGGTGTGGAATTAAAAATTTCGGATTCTGAAGAGAAAGAGGCGAAAGAAAAAGAAAAGGATAAAAAAAAAGAAGAGAATGAACGTATGACAATAGCAGAAAATTGGGAAAGTATTATATTTTCGCAAACAGTAAGGAGTTCTTTGTTAGTAACCCAAGCAATTCTTAGAAAATATATAGTATTGCCTTTGTTGATAATAGCAAAAAATATTGGACGTATGCTATTATTTCAATCCCCGGAGTGGTACGAGGATTGGCAAGAGTGGAGTCGAGAAAGGCATGTTAAATGTACCTTTAGTGGTGTTCAATTATCAGAAAAAGAATTTCCTAAAGATTGGTTAACAAAAGGTATTCAGATAAAGATCCTATTTCCTTTCTGTCTGAAACCGTGGCACAGATCTAAGCTACAATCCCAGCATAGAGATTCAACGAAAAACAACAGTAAAGGGTATAATTTTTGTTTTTTAACAGTTTTTGGAATGGAAACTAAACTACCTTTTGGTTTACCCATAAAACAACCTTCCTTTTTTCAACCCGTTTTTAAAGAACTTGGAAAAAAACTTAGAAAACTTATAAAGAAATGTTTTCTAGCTCGAAAAATTATAAAAAAAAGAACAAAATGGCTTCTAAAGGTATCAAAAGAGAAAACAAGATGGGTTATAAAAAAAGTTCGATTTAAAAAAAGAATAATGAAAGAGCTTACAAAAGAAAAAGTAAGTCCGATTCCATTGAGGGAAATATATGAATCGAATAAAAATATTAATAAAAAACAAATGATAATAGGTAATCAGATGATTCATGAATCGTCCATTCGAATTAGATCCATGGATTGGACAAATTATTCACTGACAGAAAAAAAGATGAAGGATCTAGCTGATAGGACAAGTACAATCAGAAATAAAATAGAAAAAATCACAAAAGACAAGAAAAACATATTTAAAATTCCACATATAAACATTAGTACTAATGAAACAAGTTTTTATGATAAAAGATTAGAATCGACGAAAAATTTTTGGCAGATATTAAAAAGAAGAAATGCCCGACTAATACGTAAATGTCACTATTTTTTGAAATTTTTTATTGAAAGGATATACATAGATATCTTTTTACGTATCATTAATATTCCCAGAATAACTATACAAAATTTACTTAAATCAAAAAAAAAAATTACTGATAAATACAGTTACAATGATGAAACAGATAAAAAAAGGATTGATGAAACAAAAAAAAATACAAAAAATTTTATTTCGACTATAAAAAAGTCAATTTCTAATATTAGTAATAAGAATTCACAAATTTTTTGTGACCTCTCTTCCTTGTCACAGGCATATGTATTTTATAAATTATCACAAACCCAAGTTATTAACAAGTATCACTTGAAATCCGTATTTCAATATCACGGAACAACTCCTTTTATTAAGGATAGAATCAAATATTTTTTTGGAACACAAGGAATATTTCATTCCAAATCAAGGTATAAGAAACTTCGCAATTTTGAAATGAATGAGTGGAAAAGCTGGTTAATAGGCAATGATCACTATCAATACGATTTATCTCAGAATAGATGGTCTAGATTAGTATCGAAAAAATGGAGAAATAGAATAAATCAAAGTTTTATGGTTCAAAATAAAAACTTAGAAAATTTTGATTCATATGAAAAAGACCAATTAATTAATTACGAGAAACAAAAAAATTATATAGTGAATTCATTAACGAGCCAAAAAGATAAATTAAAAAAAAAATACAAATACGATCTTTTATCAAATAAATATATTAATTATGAAGATAAGAAGGGTTCAGATATTTATGGATCGCCCTTTCAAGTAAACGAGGTCCGAGGGATTCCCTATAATTACAAGAAATATAATTACAATACATATAATACTGAATTTTTTTATTTGCCGGGAGATATAGATCTCAGTAATTATCTAGGAGAAGATTATATTATTGATAGGGATAAAAATCCGGATAGAAAATATTTTGATTGGAGAACTATTAATTTTTGTCTTACAAAAAAGATCGATATTGAGGAATGGACAAATATGGATATCGGGACCAACGTGAACATTCATAAAAATACTAAGACTCGGACGAATTATTATCAAATAATTGATAAAAATAAAAAGAACCTGGAACTTTTCCCAGAATTTTTGTTACTTTATAATGCATATAAGATTCAACCGTGGATCATACCAATCAATTTACTTCTTTTTAATAAAAAATGGAGTATAAATAAAAAACAAAAAGAGGTTCACGAAAATTATAATGGGGGATTAGACATTGAAAAAGACGTAGTTAGTGAAACCGCACCAGAGGAGTTATTTTTCTTCCTGAAAAGAAATTTTCTTTTTCAATTTCGATGGGAGCCTCCTTTTAGCCAAACAATAATCAATAATATCAAGGCATATTGTCTACTGCTTAGATTGATAAATCCAAAGGAAATTACTATATCCTCTATTCAAAGAGGAGAAATGCGCCTGGATGTAATGATGATTCCTAGGGTTACAACTATTGAAAATTTGGAAAACATGGGATTTTTTATTGAACCAGCTCGGCTATCCATAAACTGGGATGGACAATTTATCATGTACCAAACTATAGCTATTTCACGGGTGCATAAGAGTAAACAACAAACTAATCGAAATCGAAGATGCCAAGAAAAAAGAAATGTTCATAAGAATGGTCTTAATGAATTCATTGCACGACGACATAAAAAGTTTTTTGGGAATAAAGACGAAAATCATTATGATTTTATTGTTCCTGAAAATATTTTATCTCCTAGACGTCGTAGAGAGTTGAGAATTCGAAATTGTTTAAATTCGAGAAATTTAAATGTTGGGGATAGAAACCACGTATTTTGCAATGGGAACAATGCAAGGAACTGCGGTCCATTTTTTTATGAGGATAAGCATCTTGATGTAGATGTAGATACAAGTCCATTTTTTAGGTTCAAATTATTTCTTTGGCCCAATTATCGATTAGAAGATTTAGCTTGTATGAATCGCTATTGGTTTGATACCAATAATGGCAGTCGTTTCAGTATGTCAAGGATACATATGTATCCACGATTGATAATTAGTTGATGGTACATTTCCATGGATCCAGTGGCATATCTGGTATGTATATGAAGTCAACCAAATATACACACGCCTTGTATTATATTACATTCTGGTACATGATACTGATTCAATGACCTTATCTTATCTCAGCTTAGAGCAATTATATCTATATCAATCAATTATGAATGAATCGTCATATTATCTTGGGTTCAAATTCCTATTTTTGTGGGTGTAGAAATGTACCGACCATCCATATCTGAATAAAATGGAAAATAAAATGGTATTGATAAATTTAATAAAAAAAAAAGAAAAAAGTATATATGAGTAAATTCAGATTATTGTGTATAACAAATTAAAATAACTGGCATTATTATTACTGATCAGTAAAATCCATATCTGTAAAAATAAAGAAAAAGGGAAGAAAGTTCTTTTTATGGTAAAAAATTTATTCATTTCAGTTAGTTCGCAAGAAGAAAAAGAAGAAAATAAGGGGTCTGTTGAATTTCAAGTATTCAGTTTCACCAATAAGATACGTAGACTTACTTCCCATTTGGAATTGCACAGAAAAGACTATTTATCTCAGAGAGGTCTACGGAAAATTCTGGGAAAACGTCAACGGCTGCTGGCTTATTTGTCAAAGAAAAATAGAGTACGTTATAAAGAATTAATTAGTCAATTGGATATTCGGGAGCCAAAAACTCGTTAAGTTAATTTGACGAATAGTTTTTCATTATTTTATTTATATTATACTTGGAAATTTTATTTTATTAATATTAAATTTTTTAATTTTGATGAACTTCATTTCGTTTTCAGAAATTCCTGGAATTGGAATAATGAATCGGGGAAAAAATATATGACTATACCAACTACAAGAAAAGACCTCATGATAGTCAATATGGGTCCTCAACACCCGTCAATGCATGGTGTTCTTCGACTCATCGTTACTCTAGACGGGGAAGATGTTATTGACTGTGAACCCGTATTGGGTTATTTACACAGAGGAATGGAAAAAATTGCAGAAAATCGAACAATTATACAATATCTTCCTTATGTAACACGCTGGGATTATTTAGCGACTATGTTTACAGAGGCAATAACGGTAAATGGACCAGAACAGTTGGGAAATATTCAAGTACCGAAAAGAGCGAGCTATCTTAGAGTAATTATGCTAGAACTGAGTCGTATAGCTTCTCATTTGTTATGGCTTGGCCCTTTTATGGCAGATATAGGTGCGCAGACTCCTTTCTTCTATATTTTACGAGAGAGAGAATTGATATATGACCTATTTGAATCCGCCACAGGTATGCGAATGATGCATAATTATTTCCGTATCGGAGGGGTTGCTGCTGATCTACCTTATGGCTGGATAGATAAATGTTTAGATTTCTGTGATTATTTTTTAACGGGGGTTACTGACTATCAAAAACTTATTACGCGTAATCCCATTTTTTTGGAACGAGTTGAAGGAGTGGGCATTATTGGTGGAGAGGAAGCAATAAATTGGGGTTTATCAGGACCAATGTTACGAGCTTCTGGAATTCAATGGGATCTTCGTAAAGTCGATCATTATGAGTGTTACGACGAATTTGATTGGGAAGTACAATGGCAAAAAGAAGGAGATTCGTTAGCTCGTTATTTAGTTCGAATCAATGAAATGACGGAATCCATAAAAATTATTCAACAAGCTTTGGAAGGAATTCCGGGAGGGCCCCATGAGAATTTAGAGGTACGGCGCTTTGATAGAACAAAGGATTCCGAATGGAATGATTTTGATTATCGATTCATTAGTAAAAAACCTTCGCCCACTTTTGAATTGTCTAAACAAGAACTTTATGTGAGAGTAGAAGCCCCAAAGGGAGAATTGGGAATTTTTTTGATAGGAGATCGGAGTGTTTTTCCATGGAGATGGAAAATTCGTCCACCAGGTTTTATCAATTTGCAAATTCTTCCTCAGCTAGTTAAAAGAATGAAATTGGCTGATATTATGACAATACTAGGTAGTATAGATATTATTATGGGAGAAGTTGATCGTTGAAATGATAATTGATACAACAAAAGTACAAGCTATCAATTCTTTTTCCAGATCGGAATCCTTAAAAGAGATTTATGGGCTCATGCGGTTACTTGTTCCTATTTTTACTCCTGTATCCGGAATCATAATAGGGGTACTAGTAATTGTGTGGTTAGAAAGACAAATATCTGCAGGGGTACAACAACGTATTGGACCTGAATATGCGGGTCCTTTGGGAATTCTTCAAGCTTTAGCAGATGGTACCAAACTACTTTTCAAAGAGGATCTTCTCCCATCTCGAGGAGATATTAGTTTATTCAGTATCGGACCATCTATAGCGGTCATATCTATTTTACTCAGTTATTCAGTAATTCCTTTTGGCTATCGCCTTGTTTTGGCCGATCTCAGTATAGGAGTTTTTTTATGGATTGCCATTTCCAGCATTGCTCCTATTGGACTTCTTATGTCAGGATATGGATCGAATAATAAATATTCCTTTTTAGGTGGTCTACGAGCTGCTGCTCAATCGATTAGTTATGAAATACCATTAACTCCATGTGTGTTATCAATATCTCTACGTGTGATTCGTTGGGACATGTACTTTTTTTTACCTATTTATTTGCATTTTCGTTCTAGGAAAAAAGTTGAATGTATTGAATAGATATCCTTTTTTATTCATCATTCAGGGCGATGGACTAAACCAGATAGTTATATGAGTGAAACAAAACAGCTTAGAAATTGGCAGTAAAAAGATTGAGTCTCATTCCCTAGGTACAAGAGTTAAGCAGACGTAAATATAAACAGTAGAAACGGGTTACCCCAAGATTGGTTGATTAGTCATCATAGTTTGAAGCGGGTACAAAAGATCAACTGTATGGAATTTTTACTGTTGTATGTATTACCATACCGGGGATCGAACAAACATAAGTGGACGGTTAGGAATACCAAGGTACACAAAGGATTAGTAATGGAGATAATGTAAGTAAGTAAGTTATCCAAATGGATATTTCTGCATAACATAAAAGGAATCCTAATGGGGCTTTAAGTTGGTAGAAATGATCAAGCAGTACTTCCCCATGATCCCGATCCAGAGTATGCTCCTACCCACTGATTAAACAAATTACTATAAGGAACGAAGCAATCCTTTATTGATTTTTTTTATAGGCTTTTTTTGAGTGAAAAAGAAGAACAGTAACGAACTAAATAAATGCAATTTCAAAAAAAAAAATGATAAAGGATGAGATCAATTCAGAAGCATTTTTTTGTTATTTATAGCAGACAGAATTGCATTGGTCTAATTTGGGACTCTCCGATGTATCTTTACTCTATCTACTCTAAAAGAAAGACAAGTATATCGAGATAATATTTGAACCTGTCCTTAGATTTATTCACGGCCATCGAGGAGCCGTATGAAGCTTAAGTCTCATGTACGGTTTTGCAATAGCGATGGGAATAGTGATGTTATCACCGACTATGATTATCTAACAGTTCAAGTACAGTTGATATAGTTGAGGCGCAGTCAAAATATGGTTTTTGGGGTTGGAATCTGTGGCGCCAACCTATAGGATTTGCTGTTTTTTTAATTTCTTCCCTAGCGGAATGCGAGAGATTACCTTTTGATTTACCAGAAGCAGAGGAAGAATTAGTAGCAGGTTATCAAACCGAATATTCAGGTATAAAATTTGGTTTATTTTACGTTGCTTCCTATCTAAATCTACTAGTTTCTTCATTATTTGTAACGGTTCTTTACTTGGGTGGCTGGAATCTCTCTATTCCGTACATATTAATTCCTGAGCTTTTCGGAATAGAAGTGGGCGGAGTCTTTGGAACGACAATTGGTATCTTTATTACATTAGCTAAAGCTTATTTGTTCCTGTTCATTCCTATCACAACAAGATGGACTTTGCCTAGGATGAGAATGGACCAACTGTTAAATCTTGGGTGGAAATTTCTTTTACCTATTTCTTTAGGTAATCTATTATTGACAACTTCGTCCCAACTCTTTTCACTGTAAAGGCACAGGATATTCTAGATTCATAACTTCTCTCAAACAAGAGAAAGAAACATCAAATTATTCATACATATTCACGATATGTTCCCCATGGTAACTGGGTTCATGAATTATGGTAAACAAACAGTACGGGCTGCAAGGTATATCGGTCAAAGTTTTATGATTACCTTATCCCATACGAATCGTTTACCTGTAACTATTCAATATCCTTATGAAAAATTGATCACATCAGAGCGTTTCCGCGGTCGAATTCACTTTGAATTTGATAAATGCATTGCTTGTGAAGTATGTGTTCGGGTATGTCCTATAGATCTCCCTGTTGTTGATTGGAAATTGGAAACTGATATTCGAAAGAAACGATTGCTTAATTACAGTATTGATTTTGGAATCTGTATATTTTGTGGTAACTGTGTTGAATATTGTCCAACAAATTGTTTATCAATGACTGAAGAATATGAACTTTCTACTTATGATCGTCACGAGTTGAATTATAATCAAATTGCTTTGGGTCGGTTACCAATGTCAGTAATTGGAGATTACACAATTCGAACAATTATGAATTCGACTCAAATCAAAAAATCTGTGGCTAAACCACTTGATTCAAGAACAATTACCAATTTCTAAGATTAAGTTTTGATCTAAATTAAAGTAGCGAAGCTTCTTTAATTTTGCTTGGTCAATAAATAAAAAACCTAACTATAGAGTGGTCAAAATAATGGTTTTTAGGGATTGAAAATATATTCATATATATGTGATCTGTGATGATTTCTAAATTTTTCGATTATTTTTTTTAGTTATTTCGAAAAATTTCATTTATAACGAAACTTTCAGATAGAGAAACGTATAGAGAAATGGTATTTAACCATTCTAAAATTCATCAATTAAATTAATAAGTATATCTAAGCCACACCCCATTAGATTTAATTCAATTAGGAACATAGCAAAAAAATAGGGTAACTTCTTTTTTCTTGGTTTGGTCACTAGGATCATGAAAAATTTCGACTTAATTTATCTCTTATTTTACATAGAATGGATTTACCTGGACCAATACATGATTTTCTTGTAGTTTTTTTGGGATTGGGTCTTATAGTGGGGGGTCTAGGAGTGGTATTACTTACCAATCCGATTTTTTCTGCCTTTTCCTTGGGATTGGTTCTTGTTTGTACATCCTTATTTCATATTCCATCGAACTCCCATTTTGTAGCTGCTGCACAGCTCCTTATTTATGTGGGAGCTATAAATGTATTAATTGTATTTGCTGTGATGTTCATGAATGGTTCAGAATATTACAACGATTTCCATCTTTGGACCGTTGGAGATGGAGTCACTTCACTGGTTTGTACAAGTATTTTTGTTTCACTAATTACTACTATCCCAGATACGTCATGGTACGGGATTATTTGGACTACAAGATCAAACCAGATTTTAGAACAGGACTTGATAAATAATGGTCAACAAATTGGGATTCATTTATCAACAGATTTTTTTCTTCCATTTGAACTTATTTCGATAATTCTTTTAGTTGCCTTGATAGGTGCAATTGCTATGGCTCGTCAGTACTAAAAATTTAGTACTATAAAATAAAAAAAATTAATAAGGACTTGTTCTTTTCTTTAACTTCTATTTATTGTTCATGTATAAAATTAGAAAAAGGAAATGCTCTTAGTTAGATCTATTATCTATTACCAAATACCTTTATTTCGTACTTTATTATATTTATTTCGTACTTTATTATATTCTATTTTACTCAATTGAATCGGTTGAATTGTTGTTCATATTGAAATGAATCGAGATTGGCGAGGAGTTGGTCAATGATGCTCGAACATGTACTTGTTTTGAGTTCCTATTTATTATCCATCGGTATCTATGGATTGATTACAAGTCGAAATATGGTTCGAGCGCTTATGTGTCTTGAGCTTATACTGAATGCAGTTAATATAAATTTCGTAACATTTTCTGATTTATTTGATAGTCGCCAATTAAAAGGAGATGTTTTCTCCATTTTTGTTATAGCAATTGCAGCTGCTGAAGCAGCTATTGGATTAGCTATTGTTTCATCAATTCATCGTAACAGAAAATCAACTCGTATCAATCAATCTAATTTGTTGAATAAATAGTGGTAATCATATAAATCAAAATATAGAATATTTACAGAATATTCACCAATTAAATTAAAATGGGTATGTGGGACATAATGATAATGGTGCTTTTTGCTAAAACGTAATAAATCAAAGTATCTTGGCCTTTCTTTTTTCATGAGCAGATCAAAAAGTAGATTAATTCTAGTAAATCTAAATCATTGATTCGTCTGGTGTCTACAATATATAATTAATTTACTACTTTACTAGATCGAAAATTTATGATGTTAAAAAAATTATAGATATCCAATGTCACATTCAGTAAAGATTTATGATACATGTATAGGGTGTACTCAATGTGTACGAGCCTGCCCCACAGATGTATTAGAAATGATACCTTGGGACGGATGTAAAGCTAAGCAAATTGCTTCTGCTCCAAGAACAGAAGACTGCGTAGGTTGTAAAAGGTGTGAATCCGCTTGTCCAA